GTAAACTATTTCAAACAAATGTGCATTCCCCACTTTTTGTCGACAGAATAACCCCCCCCCGTCTTTTTTCTTTTGATATCTCAGGACTGATTAAACAAATTAAAGAACTGATTAAACAAATTAAAGGACTGATTAAACCAATTTTTCGAAATTGGACAGGTAAAGAGGGAGAATTAAGAATTCTAGAGTCTATAGAAGAACAAACAAAAAGAGAAGAGAAAAAAGAAAAGGAAAAAAAAAAGGAGAAGAAAAAAAAGGAAAAAGAACGGATAGCGATAGCAGAAGCCTGGGATAGCATTCCTTTTGCGCAAATAATAAGAGGTTACATGTTAATAACTCAATCAATTCTTCGAAAATATATTATATTACCTTCATTGATAATAGCCAAAAATCTCGGACGTATGTTATTCTTCCAACTTCCTGAATGGTCTGAAGATTTGCAGGAATGGAATAACGAAATGCAGATTAAATGTACTTATAATGGTGTTCAATTATCAGAAACAGAATTTCCAAAAAATTGGTTGAGAGATGGGATTCAGATCAAAATTTTATTTCCTTTTTGTCTGAAACCTTGGCATATATCTAAACTGTACCCCTCCCGTAGAGAGCTAATGAAAAATAAAAAACAAGAAGATGATTTTTGTTTTTTAACAGTTTGGGGAATGGAAGCAGAACTTCCCTTTGGTTCTCCCCGAAAGCGCCCTTCCTTTTTTGAGCCCATTTTTAAGAAATTCGAAAAAAAAATTGGAAAATTAAAAAATAAATATTTTAATAAATATTTTATAACTCTAAAAGTTTTAAAAGAAAAATTAAACGAAAAAACAAAAATACTTCTAAGAGTTTTAAAAGAAACCAAAGAATGGCTTATCAAAGGTATTCTATTTCTAAAAAAAAAAAAAGAAGAACTTTTAAAATTCAATCCAATTCTATTATTTAGATTCAAAGAAATATCTGAATCGAATGAAACGAACAAAGAAAACGATTATCTAATTAGTAATCAACTAATTAACAAATCATTTAGTCAAACTGAATCTGGAAATTGGGAAAATTCTTCATTGATAGAAACGAAAATGAAGGATTTGACTGATAAAACAAGTACAATAAAAAATCAAATAGAAAGAATTAAAAAAGATAAAAAGAAAATAACTACAGAAATAGACATTAGTCCTAATAAAACAAATAATATTAAAAAATTTAAATCGCCAAAAAAGATTTTCCAAATATTAAAAATAAGAAATACTCAATTAATATGGAAATTCCATTATTTTATAAAATTATTCATTCAAAGATTATACATCGATCTATTTTTATCTATCATTAATATTCCCAGAATTAATAAACATAAACAACTCTTTCTTGAATCAACAAACAAATTGATTAAGAAATACATTTCCAATAATGAAATAAATCAAGAAAAAATTAACTTTACCTTTATTTCGACTATAAAAAAGTCACTTTATAATATTAGTAAGAAAAATTCACATATTTTTTTTGATTTATCCTACTTGTCACAAGCATATGTATTTTACAAATTATCACAAACCCAAGTTATTAATTTGTCTAAATTTAGATCTGTTCTTCAATATAACAGAACGTCTTTTTTCCTTAAGACTAAAATAAAGGACTATTTTAAAACACTAGGAATATTTCATTCTGAATTAAAACATAAGAAACTTCAGAGTTATAGAATCAATCAATGGAAAAACTGGTTAAGAGGGCATTATCAATACGATTTATCTCAGATTAGATGGTCTAGATTAATGCCAAAAAAATGGCGAACTAGGGTTAATCAAAGTTGTATGGTTCAAAATAAAAATAGAAACTTAAACAAATGGAATTCATATGAAAAAGACCAATTAATTCATTACAAAAAAGAAAATGATTCTGAACTTTATTCATTATCAAACCAAAAAAATAAAATTAAAAAATGTTATAGATATGATCTTTTATCATATAAATCGATTAATTATGAAAATAAAAGTGACTCATTTATTTCTAGATTATCCTTTCAAGTAAATAAGAACTTCAAAATTTCTTATAATTCCAACACGTCCAAACACAAACTTTTTGATATGCCCGTCAATCTTCATATCAATAATTATCTAAGAAAGGGCAATATTATAGATATAGAAAGAAAGTTCGATAGAAAATATTTTGATTGGAAAATTATCCATTTTTATCTTAGACAAAAAAGAGATATTGAGGCTTGGGTTAAGATCGATACCAACAGTAATCCAAATACTCAAATTGGTATTAATAATTATCAATATCAAATAACTGATAAAATTGATAAAAAAGGCCTTTTTTATCTTACAACTCATCAAAATCCAGAAAAAACTAAAAAAAATTCGAAAAAAGTCTTTTTTGATTGGATGGGAATGAATGAAAAAATATTTAATCGTCCCATATTTATTCGGGAATTTTGTTTATTACCAAAATATGTACTACTTTATAATGTATACAAAATAAAACCGTGGATTATACCAAGCAAATTACTTCTTTTAAATTTGAATACAAATGAAAATGAAAATGTTAGTCAAAATAAAAACCAAAAACAAAACTTTTTTATACCATCAAAATCAAATAAAAAAATAAAGAATCGAATTCAAGAAGTAAAAGAACCCGCAAGTCAAGGAAAAAGAGAGCGTGGATCAGATATAGAAAACAAAGGAAATATGATTCCTCTTTTCTCAAAACATCAAAACGATCTTGAAAAAGATTACGCGGAATCAGACACAAATAAAAAGACAAAACAATACAAAAGCAACACGGAAGCAGAACTAGATTTGTTCTTGAAACGTTATTTGCTTTTTCAATTGAAATGGAACTTGAATATTAGTAAAAGAATGATGGAAAATATCAAGGTATATTGTTTCCTGCTTCGACTGATAAATCCAAGGAAAATTGCTATATCGTCAATTCAAAGGGGAGAAATGAGTTTGGATATAATGCTGATTCGGGCGAATTTAACTCTTCCAGAATTGATGAAGAGGGGGGAATTTTTTATCGAACCTATTAGGTTGTCTGTAAAAAATAATGGACAATTTATTATGTATCAAACTATAGGTCTTTCATTGGTTCATAAAAGTAAACACCAAACTAATCAAAGATACCGAGAACAAAGATATGTTGATAAAAAGAATTTTGATGAATTAATTCTGCAACCTCAAACTCAAAGAATAAATACAGACAAAAATCATTTTGATTTGCTTGTTCCTGAAAATATTTTATGGTCTAGACGTCGTAGAGAATTGAGAATTCAAAGTTTTTTTAATTCTTTGAATTGGAATGGCGTCGATAGAAATTCAGTATTTTGCAACGAAACCAATGTAAAAAACTGGAGTCAATTTTTGGATGAAAGGAAACCTCTTTATAAAGAGAAAAATGAATTAATTAAATTTAAGTTCTTTATTTGGCCTAATTATCGATTAGAAGATTTAGCTTGTATGAATCGTTATTGGTTTGATACCAATAATGGTAGTCGTTTCAGTATCTTAAGAATACATATGTATCCACGATTGAAAATTAATTGATAGTACTATATACCCTGTCTCGTATAGAGTATCTGAAAGCAAACAAATGCACACATGCCTTGTCTTATATCTCATTCGAATCTAATTCGAATAGACAATACTAAATCAATAAGGTATCAATTAGATCTAGAAATGAATCAACAGAATCTTTTTCATTTTAGGTTTAAATTATTCGCTTTTGTGAATGAAAAAAACGTACCTACCAACTTTTTGAATTCCTATCTGAATCAAATTTAAAAATTGATTAATTTATTGGAATTGATAAAATTAGGGGTTCATAAAGAAATTAAGTCTATATAACACGTTCAAATTACTGGCATTATTATTACTGATCGCTAAAATTCGATAAAATCCATATCTGTAAAATAAAGAAAGGGGAAATTCGTTTATGGTAAAAAATTCTGTCATTTCAGTTATTTCTCAAGAAGAAAAGAGAGGATCTGTTGAATTTCAAGTATTCAATTTTACCAATAAGATACGGAGACTTACTTCACATTTAGAATTTCACAAAAAAGACTATTTATCTCAGAGAGGTTTGAAGAAAATTTTGGGAAAACGTCAACGACTGCTAGCTTATTTGGCAAAAAAAAATAGAGTACGTTATAAAGAATTAATTAATCAGTTGGACATTCGAGAGACAAAAACTCGTTAATTTGATTAATTTGAAGAGTCATTTCATTTTCACTTATATGTTTTATGTTTCGATTAAATTTTGATGAACTTCTTTTCACTTTCAGTAATTCATGGAAGAATGAATCGGTAAAAAACTTATGACTGCACCAACTACAAGAAAAGACCTCATGATAGTCAATATGGGGCCTCAGCACCCATCAATGCACGGTGTTCTTCGACTCATCGTTACTCTAGATGGTGAAGATGTTGTCGACTGCGAACCAATATTGGGTTATTTACATAGAGGGATGGAGAAAATTGCAGAAAACCGAACAATTATACAATATTTGCCTTATGTAACACGTTGGGATTATTTAGCTACTATGTTCACAGAAGCAATAACCATAAATGGACCCGAACAATTAGGCAATATTCAAGTACCTAAAAGGGCTAGCTATATCAGAGTCATTATGTTGGAGTTGAGTCGGATAGCTTCTCATTTGTTATGGCTCGGTCCTTTTATGGCGGATATTGGTGCGCAGACCCCTTTCTTCTATATTTTTCGAGAAAGAGAATTGATATATGACCTATTCGAAGCTGCCACTGGTATGCGAATGATGCATAATTATTTTCGTATTGGAGGAGTGGCTGCCGATCTACCCTATGGCTGGATAGATAAATGTTTGGATTTTTGCGATTATTTTTTAACAGGGCTTGCTGAGTATCAAAAACTTATTACCCGGAATCCTATTTTTTTAGAACGAGTTGAAGGCATAGGCATTATTGGGGAAGACGAGGCATTAAATTGGGGTTTATCGGGACCAATGCTACGAGCTTCCGGAATAGAATGGGATC